AACGGAACGGATTCTAACTTCTCCTAGAATAGTTTCCGGTGCTAAATGAAATTCATAGGATATATAGTTTAGTAATTAAAAAAATAAAAAGAAGTAAACCTGAAGTGTCGCGAAAGACTGGGATGGGAAACGAAACGGAATGTACCGGATTTTTAGCACGTGCAACCATCAAGCCATACGAATAGCCAAGTCCAGAATGATTGTGTTCATCTGGACCGGGTCAAGGTCGATCGAAATATGAGCAAGCTCTCCAAGAGCTTGCGAAAAAGCAAGGGACTTGGTGCCCAGGGTGCACAGCGCTCGGTAATGCGCTTGTAGTCGAGCGAAGGGATACGCATTCCCGTTTTCATACATGCGTTGGGTTACATGGAGCAGTAACCGTGGGGAGATCTTGCTCGTGTGCCACAGACTTGGACCACTCGTCAATCTCCCCATAGGACCAATAATCCTATAAAGCTTCGCAGCAGTCGCTTCCGTTAGCACCTCCGCCGCAGCTTCCCTTATTTCGTCGACGGCGTCCTCAAAAGGAAGCACCCCTATCTCTTCAAAGTCAATCTTTCCAAGTATTCTAACACATAGAGAAGGATCCAATAATAACTCGAATAGGACAAATCTGATCACTTCCGCAGCATTCATGTGGTGTGGTCTCCCGTCCTTACTTACTCTACTGCTCTCACTCCTCCTTCTCCTTTAGGATAGGATCGTCGTTGGTCCTTCTTTCACTCATTTTTGAGGCTGGATGCCCCGGTTAGCCCTTTTCGAAGCGGGGCTTAGCTTTTCTAATCTGATTCTTTTAGCCCTGCTACCTACCCCTAATGAGAGTGGGATTTGTAATCTACTTTAATTACGATATTAGGATCACTCTTTAGCCCAACGGAATAAAGACACGGGCTATTTATTGGTGCTTCGGAATCAATGAAGCAAGCAAGCTGTGCCTAACTTTTGGATTGGGTCTCTCTCGCCCAGAGGAAAAAAGAATTAATCGAAGGAACCATTTTCCGCCGGCCACGGATCGAAGTTAGCGGGTCAAAGTGAGGATCTTTCTCGCTTTTTCTTTGAAGACAGTACGGTAGAACACCAACCCAATCTCGATGAGAGAATCCAAACACTACACTATAAGATAAGCGAGTCAATCAAGAACTTCGACATGGAACTACTATCGACAAGAACGGTATGCGGGATCAGACTTCCTACAGCAAGTGAGTCGTAGTATGCCAATTCCCTTTCCTATGCTATTTCATTGGCGCCTGTTTACCAATCTTTTCCTTCCTTCCATGTGCTAGCCGACCAATCAATCGTTTTTGCGCCCGTATACAGCCGTTAATCAGAAGAAGTTTAGGAGTACGCAAAGTATGCCAGACTGGTTGAAGATCGGTCATGAACAGTTGAGGGAAAGATACTGATAACGTTCCATTGATGGCTCGGAATGAGTGAATAACTAATAGCGTATATTACTTCTTTTGAAAAGGCCCAAAAATCAATCGAAAAAAGACATGGCTTGGAAGAAACTTTCCCTTAGCGAGCCCAAACCCGAGGAAATGGCAGTTTGGTGCTTAACACATCGTGGTTTGAGGCTTTCCCTAAGGCGGAGAGGCAGATTGGATGATAGCGCATATTCCGTTAAAGTGACTGCCGCTCCCGGGCTGCTTGTTCGTTGAAATAATAGATGAACACGGGGATTTCTCGACTGATTCCTCGCTAAAGCCGTCTTTCCAGTCCTACCTCTACTTTATGCCATGCCAGATTGTCGGACTGACTTCACTGATTCTCCTGCCCGAGATGAGTCAGGGGCAGACCTTCAAGAGGTCTATCTAATAGTGAAATCATGATCAATAGAAGTTGGAGGAGCATGCTCAGTGGCTACTAATGTTCGGGATGGCCCGGGGTAAAGAGACTAGATGCCGTGTGGAAAAGGAAATGGAAAAAGAAAGAATCTATCGCATGAATAAGAATGCCATTGAGTTTGATTACCCCAAGAGCAGATAGTAGCTAAGTAGGAGAAGCCCGCGGAAGATAGAAAGAAAGAAAGATATGGAGATCTAGTCCATGGGGATATTGCTGCTTAGTCGTATCCGTAGGTCCCTACACACCTTTGAACTCACTCGGCTTGTACTCAGCTCGGGGCTTAGGAACTTAAGACTTGCCTGTTTTGCCGAGCAACTTAACTCTCTTCTCTTGTTCTTGTTTCCCCCCCTTTTGACCCATTTCAGTAAGTCAAATCAGCGGATCACAAACGGTATCTCCCCATGGCCTTTCGTTACAGAATGGCCTTTCGCCACAGAAGATCTGTTCCGTTGTTATGGAACAAAGTCCGATCGATTCGTGCTCAAGCCCCAGCTCAAGCCAATAAAAAAGGTGCAGCGAAGTTATCCATCCAGGCCCCTGCGAGAGGCGAAGATCTTCCCGGGCCTCGCAATAGCTAGTTAGTTGGCTTTTGATAGGCTATTACAGAATCGAACTTAGAAATGAATTTACTTACGACAATAGATCAATAGATTCTGCTCGTGATTCCGCTCTCTGCTTTTAAACTAAATTCGACTGAGCAAAGTAGCTCCTTTTTGTAAGCATCACACGAATTAGCTTGTGCCACCAGATTAATATAATAATCTATAAAAGCGAAGAGTTCTCTATCTTTTCTTTTGCTTTTGTCGAAGGTATAGAGGGCATACGAAGATGTAAACAACTGGAAGAAGAGCCTAAGATTGATTACTCTCTGCCAGGCGAAGACGAAAGCAGAAGAGATTCGTTAGAGAAGAGCAAGTAGCTGTTTTCCTTCCTTTTAAGCCCGGTTCTACCTTGATGGAACCCCCTTATGGGTTGATGGAGAAGGGGTCTTGGATGCCTCTTTCAAAGAGGAACGAGGCCCTGCATGAACCAGAACGTGAGGCATTTCAAAGATCTCAGAAGTCGAAGACCCCTAAGAAGGTTCAGTACGAGACAGAAAGGAATGAATCTATGGAGATCAGCCTATGGCCCAGTCTTTATATAGGTGTGGGAACAATGATTAGCTTTTTTATCTTTCTCCGACACCTCCCGCTTTACGTAATAGGGGGCTCCTCTCTGCAGCCTCTTACCTATTCTCTTCCTTGCGTGGGATATCTTAACTAGGGTAATAAAGGCAAAAAAAGGCTTTGGACAATTCCTCCTTTATCCCCCATTCCATTCACAGCTGCTATTCCGACATCAGGTTAGAGCACCAGCTCTTCGTCTTCATCTAATAAGGCATTAGACATGGGCAAGAGCCCTTCTAGCAGCAATCCTTGATCGAAGTGAAGGAAGAAAGTTAGCAGGTGAATCGTGTAAGAGTGAAGCAGTAAAACAGGAAAGTCAGAAAGCTCGCCGCAAGGTCTAAGCGTGTATTCACTCCTCCCTTCTAGTCTAATCTAGTTCTATTCTAGAATCCAGTTGAGAGAAGCATGTAAGGAAGGAACGAGTGTAACGAGAATCAGAACGAGCGAGCAGAATACTTTCCACGATAGGTAAAAGTGGTTTGGTTAGGCGGTCAGTCAATCGGCTTGATAGTTAGTGTAGGTTTGTAAGTACTAGATCTCTTTCCTTCTAGCCTTTCCGCACATCTTAGATCCTCTTCTGCCATCCAGTCTATCGAGCATTTAGGTTCGGAAGCATTAGTCGTTTCAGAGGAGGGAGAAGGGAGTTTCGAGCCATTGAGAATGCTTGTTAGGCAGCTCATCCTCTTTCCCGAAGCCCATATTAAGTAAGGGTAGGGACTTTAGTCTATAAATAGCTGTTTCTTTCCTGTGCTTCAAGTTGAGCTAAGGTGCCCAGAACCCCTGGTTTCTAGCATCTAGTACATAAAAGATAGGATAAAGTAGTACTGAACTACACTACAAAGCAAGAAGAAGAGACTGAAAGCGTACCGGGAGTAAATGATTCTATTGAGCCTCTCTCCTCCGGAGCTTTTATCGTATCTAGGCGTGGTTCGGGCTTCCCGTAGTGAGGTCATCGATCGTAAGGTGGATAATATAATAAGGGCTGGAATAAGAACCTCAATCGCTCCATTTATGTGTGGCAATAAGGGTGATCCCTTCTAGCCCCTCCTATCTGGATAAGTCAGGTTGCTTTTGCTGCGCCCCATTCCCAAGTCCTGGGGATCTACTTATCCCGGTAGTTGTATCAGAGGCTGCAGACGTTAGAAGCTTCCTATCAGATGTTAAGACGTTAGCCCTATCCTCCGCATGGTCTTCTCCGTAGGGCCGATGCGCGGACATGCTGAAAGCAAGAGGCATAACTCATTTACTAGATTGAGAGATCCTCCTTTTGCTTCTTTCTCCAGCAGCTATTGCTAAAGGCGGGGGTCGGGTTGTTAGGTTTTTATTCATCACCTTCATTCGTAGGGCAGTCTCTCCTATCTGCTACGAGCGCCCAAGACCGAAAGAAGAAAAAGAAGGACTCTTCTCCTTCGGGAGATTGTACTCTATTGGTAAGGAAGAAAAGGTTTCATTGAAAGATCGAAAGCCCCTGATCGCCTGCTGGCTTGGGCCTGGGGCGGGCTGAGGAAAAGCATGAGCTGGTCTTGGGAAGGAAGGGATGAGGGAGGTAGGGCTAGCAGCCTGGGGTTGGATTGGGTCGGCTGTCTTCGCCGGAGACTGCTTCTTCCTTCTAACGCTCAGCTTTACTTTTTTGTTCTTTCGTAAAACTCCTCGCACCATCGTTTAGACATCAAGAGGATAATCGAAAAGATGACTACCAAGTATCGCGACTGGCATGAGATGCTTCCTTATGCACTCTTGGCCTATCGCACATCAATTCGAACATCCACAGGTGCTACTCCATATGCCTTGGTCTACGGCACGGAAGCAGTCCTCCCAGTCGAGGTAGAAATTCTATCACTCAGAGCTCTACCAAGGATTGCCAAGCATTTGGTACTCTGATCGTAGACCACCCTTGCCTTCTTGCTGTTGTACTGCCTTTTAGAGCAATTTGGCTAATTCATTCATTTGCTTTTCCATGCTGTCCATTTTATTTTGACTGAGACTTGCTGTAACGCTTCTTTACTTCTTTTTCTTTCTTGTCTGAGATCCTTCAATTGGTCTTGCTCATGCCCCTTGTTCCGCAACGCCTGAACATCCATAAATCGTCCTTCCTGAATCCCTTTCTCCCTCTCTACGCCCACCCTGATGCTACGCATCAGCTGATCGTTCTGCCCCTTGTTTGATTCCACATATGAATGAACGGTGCCGCTGCAATGCATAATAGGTTGACGCTGGTGATCTATGAATACCCAACGCCTCTAACAACATATTTAAGGGTTAGGGCGGTTCCTTAGGCGGATTAAAGGCATGAGGATCCGTGCTTTAATGAGTGAAGGAAGGGTGGGACCCTAGTCGGGGACTACTTTCCCTGACTGAGCGGTGTTCAAGGGTACTAATGACAGTAAGCATGTAAAGGGTGGCTGCTAACCCCCCCCAGTAATAAATCCCTTGCTACGCCCCTGCGAGGTGGACTTTTGGTTCAAGCTCCTACTCCCTCCTATCTGAGCGGAATGAGAGAAGGCAGGCTAATCCCCTTGGTCGAGTGACTGACTGAACGGTGTAAGGAATAGATTAACTCGATTAGATATAAGAAATGAGGATCTTCTGTTTATAGGAACATGCACCCGCAGGGAGCTAGGGCTGTTAAAGAGAGAGAGAGCCTATGCTCTCCTCTTTTTTTTTCTATTTTAGCAACGTTTTAGCAACGACATAGCAACTACATAGCTTCTGTCTTCTAACTGCACCTTCGGTTCTAACTCCTAACTTCACTCTGCGGTAATCGCTTAAGGCTAGGGTAGTTCTCTGGAACTATCCGGTACTGATCAGCGGTGCATTGATTAGCTCGATGGAATTAAGGGAATGAGGAACCTATCTTTAACGAGTGAAGGAGGGGTGCACCTCTAGTCGAGGGGTACTCTCCCTGACTGAGCGGACTTCGAGCGATCTAATGACATGGACGGCTGCCAACCCCAGCTTTAAATCCTATCCCTGCCCGGTGAGCGGTTCAAGCATCAACTCACTCTGTGCTACGCCCCTGCGAGGTGGTACTCCGGACTCTAGCTTAAAGATGACCCTCCGGTTCTGTCCCTAACTCCTAACTCCTACTTCCGTTTCTACCCAACAACCAACTCCAAAGAAATAACTACTAACAACAAACTACTAACAAAGTAAACTAACTGATATACAGAGTTGAAGTAACAGGATTTAGATGGGCTTGATCGGTTGTAATCAGTGAGAATCAGTTCTGACATGAATGAAAGTGATCGACATGAGTTATGGAAGTGAGAGATAGCTAATTTCTTATCCAAAGAGAGTACGCTTTTAAATACAAGACAGGTGGTACTTGGAGGCTTCTATTCAACAATGAAGCAAGAAATCTGTTAATGCTAAGGTTCATTCTAGTGAATTAATTTAGCAATGGCAGATGGAATCCTTTTCTTTCTAGTCTCCCTCCATCAAAGGGCAGCACAGGGATGTGGGAAGTTGATAATCGTTAATCTAGATGGTGAATTGTTTTCTTCCCTGTGTTTTCAAGAATAACGAGTAAAGAACGTAATTACTAGAATCAAGTAAATGTACTATCTTCCAGTAAACGTAATTACTTGCTAACTCTAAGGCTGACCAAGATCCGGATAAGAAGGGAATGAGTTATGAGTGATTCAAACGGTAAAGAAAGGATATTCCAAACTTTACTGCGAGGAGGCGAGGCAACGTACCACTTTCCGGGATGAGCCCTTCAAGTAATAAACGCTGGCTGGTGAGCGGAATGAGAGAAGGTAGGCGTCCTTGGTCGAGAAGCCTGCCTGAACGGTTAAACTATACCACCCCGCAGGGCACCGTCTCCGGCTAGCAAGTAAATCCCTCCTGCACTCTTCGGGTTGTTAGTACGCCCCTGCGAGGTTACCGAAATACGTTCGCAAGTGCAAGCTTCCAGTCCAGCTAAAGACCCACCTTCGGTTCATTCTTCCAGTTCATAACCTCTATCTGTTCTGTCGGTTTCAGGGAGAGAATGAGCTTGATGAATTGTAAGGATTGCTCTACGTGTTAGTCAAGTGAGCTGTTCAATCCGCGATTCCAACAACTAAACGAGTCTCTGAGTGGTTCCAGTATTAGCAAACCACTGGGCGGATCTGTCAACAAACAACTATCTGTCCGGTCATAGCAAACGGTGGGAGATGCGTCCTTCGGATTGGGGTGGCACTTGTAGCTGCCCGCCCTAGGAGACCGGGAGCTACCGGAACTTTGAATGAACATCGGCGGTCGAACTTATCCTTCTGTTTCCAGTTTCAACGACTATTCTAGCCGGGGAGAGCACCTGCCGATTCTCCCTCTTCGATAGCAGGGCAATAGAATAAGAGAAGTACGTCTGCCCGGGGTCTCGAAGCGAGTTTAAGTGAACCAGTCTTTCTTCTAGAGTTTAGTCAGATAAGGCCGATAAAGTAGAGGGGTGTTCTCCCATCGATGTTCTATTCGAATGCATTACCTATCATGAAGATAAAGTTCGAAAGGATCAACTTTTAAAGCAAAAGAAAGCTCTCAGACTTTAGAAGAATCTAATACTTAGGACTCGACGACGGGTGCGTTCTCTTGTAACGAACGGCATGATTGGGTTTATGAAAATGATATTCTTATCTTACGTGATCCTCGGGAAGAGCGCCCCCCGATTAGGGGATTCTTCAATAGCAACAACACTAGGATCGAGCTTTGCCATTAACATCTAAACAACCGAGCTTCGCCTTCCAGTTCTAAGTAGGAACTTGCCTAACAACTCGATGAGCGGTGTTCACTACGACTGGGCGGGCCTTCCTCTAGCTCTAAAAAACTTTCTCTGGTCGGTCCGGGGAAGGGCCCTTAGTGAGGACACGAAGGGAGCAAAGCCGTAAGTCGCGGGACCCCGATTGATTTCTCGCTTTGATGAGCAACGCCCAGACCCCAACTACCCTATGACCCTGCGGGCCTTGCTTCCTGCTCATAGCTTCTACCAGTTCGGAATGAATGAAGGATGAATCTCTAGTCGAGGGTCGCTTTCCCTGACTGAGCGGTGTTCGAGTGATCTAATGAATAAAGTAATCACTCAAAGGTCGAGCGGTGAGCCCTTCCAGTAATTAAATCCCTATCCCCGAGCTAAAACCCTAATGAGCAAGCTGTCCCCGTTGAGGGACTGCGAAACGGAGTGTTGCTTCGCCTTCTTCGGCTTTAAGTTTGAACCTTGCCTTCTTACTTCGATTTGGATTACTCGGACTCGGCTCGGGATGGCTAGTCTAACTAGAACGCATCGCTTCCCCTGATGTTGCTTGCTCAGCTGCTCCTTCTGAAGTCGTTGATCTTTCAGGAGTTTCCCATGCTGACCCTTCTTAGCTAGTATTCTATTTATGCTATCTTGGAAACATCCCGCATTCCTCTATCTCATCTAGCCGCTCCTCATCTTAAATCAGAACCCTGGAATGAGTAACCGGCACTAGTTTTTCTCACTTGAATTCGTTTGAGAATGGATGCCTCTCTCTTTACATCCAATCTTGAAGTTCGTAGCGCAGAAATAGCCGTGTCATGAGTTAAAGCAGGAAGGTAGTTGGCCTAAAGGCAGATGTTTAAGCAGGAAGTTGGATTTAGAGCTGGAAAAGCACGAGTCCATCTTTCTCGGTGCGGTGGCCGATGGAATGCTGACTGTAGATTTAGATGGGAGATAATTGCCTTATCAGCAGAGAAACCTTCGCTCGAGGAGAGCCCACCACCACGGGGATCAGTGATCTATCAGGATTGGGGTTCTTTACGCCAGCCATAGTTTGGACTGGTTCTTCGCAACTCAATAAGAAGGTAAGAAGTAAGCACCTAACTATTTATATGCTCTCGTTAGTTCAGTACGGGGTCCATCTGATTCTCAATCATTTAACTGATCGAACCTTGTTCGTGGTTTTTATCCCAGTCATGTTCTACTTCCTTTATTGTTTCATTTTCCCTTTTATTATTCTTGTCGTTAACTCATTCGCTACTTTATTTGAGCCGGAACTGAGACTACAGCAAAGGATCGGATCAACTGATGAATCAACGACTGGCCATGCATAGTTGGTGCTGCTTGACAGCTTAATGAAAGTGCTTGCTTATTCAGTTAGCCGCTGGATGGCTTCCATCGCTCGAACCACATCCCTCTGCCCCTGGGTCTCTCAATAGCAGCTCCCATTCCTGGACCATTAGTTGCTTCCTTTTCTTTCTTTAAATATCTTTCTCGTAGAGTCAGGTCAGACTCCTTCAAATGGAAAGATAGGAGATGTTTAGCCAGTACAAGCTGTGTTTGTGGCACCCATCCCGACTTGGAGTAGAGTAGCCAGGAAGACGCCCATGACTTATTGAAGGGGGAGGGACAGAAAGAACAGAAGCTGAGAGATTCAGGGAGACCGGGATAGGGATCAGATGCTTGCTCTATCCGGGAATGAATATTGGATCCAACTTGCTTATATGGTTGTGTGGATTAGCTGCTTGACTTGACTATTTCGACTTCGACCTCATAATCAATCTTTTTGCGTTTTCCCGGGATTTTGCAATGAAAAGGCTTTTTTTGGCACTTTTTTCGCTATTCTCGTAGAGTATCATTTTTGGGAATGTAAGCAAAACCTCTCTTTTTGAGTGCTAAAAGCCCGTCTTTTTAGTCTGCTTTTCATGAGAGAGCTGATGACTAAGCGAACTCTCTTCAATGCTTAACAAATGCATGAAAGAAGGGGAGATCAAAACGATTAATCTATCTCTCCATCCCCGTCAGTAGAGTGACCGGTAGCACACCCCACTTCGTTCACCGAGGCTAAATCTAATACAGCAGTTCGCCTGCCGCGCAAAGACCAATGAAAGAATGAGAGTGCAGCTTCACTACATTCCTAAAATTCTACGACAGGTCTCCGGTCTGGAACTGAATCAACGCCTCTCACGAAGCCCTATTCAGCCTAGACATGCAAGAAGGATCAATTGCTATTGATAAGGTTAGTTACATACTGAAATAAAACAAGTAAGATCGTCACTCAGGCAGCACTTGTTCCCGCTTGGAGCTTCACTCCATAGCGTTGGAAGCCAATGCACTTCTTCAACTCGCCTCTTCGCCCTTCCCTTTCTCGGCTGGTAAGCATTCCCAAAGTACGTAGTGCCGGAGGCTAGAGGATCTTCCAGTTATGATAGCTTTGCCTGCTCTATGATCTGAATTCCCTCCTTTTCTTGTTCTCAGACCTCGTCTTTCTTGCTCCCAGCTCAGAGTAGTGGCTTCGCTTCATCGCCTTTGCGAATCCTCCGTTTCCAGCTTGGATTATTTGAAAGAGAGCTCGTGAAGTGCACTTTCCTTTCTTAAGATAACAGGATTCGACTGATGTGACCAAGGATCGGGAGAACCAGTCAAAGTGTTTATTATTTGTTTGTGCGTTCATCTCTCCATCTAAGAAATGGGCTCTTCCACGAAAGATGCTTGAAGGAGAATCTTCGTTAGAGGGACATTCTTCCTAGACAAGTTTGAAGCCCGGATATAAAATTCTTTTATAACTATTCCAGATTTGACGTGAAGGCCTCTAAAAGAGGTTTGATCAGTACAGAAATGGGCCAAAGAATATCTATTGACTTGACAGCAGGATACCCTCGCTAACTGGTATTTGAAGAAGGTCTTTCGCTCTCCGTTTCGCAGAGTGTGAGATGAAATCAAGAAGTTAGCTTCGAAGGTTGTTTACTCGCTTACTCGTTAGAGTAAGGAAGAATCAAGAGATAACATCCGCAACGTCCGATACTGATACAAAGACCTACAGACCGAGCTGACAGAGCTGCTGGGTTCTTCCTCTTGTGCCTTTTGCGCGTGGAATGAATTATGAAAAGGGGTTGGCCTAATCGTAGTCAGAACAACGAGATCAAAGAATGAATAATGCGGGGGCAGGATTAAAAACCTTTTTTTCTTAGTGCGAAACGCATTCTCTAACGAAAAACGAAAGAGGTTGGTAGGGAAAGCTTCCCGTCGAGTGGGATCAGAACGATCTTGTGTCTCCGTAGCAAATGGTCCATTTATTGATGGATCAAAAGGATCAAACTTGAGGAAAGAGCTTTGTCTTCAATAGCTTTAGCTTTTCCGGTCAGAAAGTTCAATCTGAACGATCAAGAGTTGAGAACAGTCCTTCTTTTGATTCGAAAAAGAGCGATTGAAGCAAGACAAAAAGAAGGAATGACCAACTTGCTTGTGGGATCCGCTTTATCATCTTTTATGATTGGTCTTTATCTTTCCGTTTCGGAGAGTGCGCAGTTGTGCGCCTAAGACGAAAAGGGATTTATTGCAAGCTATTTCGGTGCATGGTCAAGCTCCCAAGATGGAGAATTGTTTCCTAAACAAAACCACATTCACCGGTAGGAGAAGGTGCTTATGCCAAAAATGGAATGAGACGCTACTACAGAGATCAGTAGGTGATCAGTAGGTCCAGCCGTCAGTACCTTATATTACACAAACCCTTTGGCCAGCTATTCGGCCTAACCTCTTAGGCATTCGTGGACGCGAAAGGCGGCACCCCTCACTCGACAAAAGGCAAAGCAAACTCAATTCAAGAGCGAGGTTTTTAGGATCCCCTTCTGGCACGAATGAGAAAGCAGCCAGCTGAGCTGGTAGAACAGGAAAAGCAGCACGCGTGTGGAAGAAAAGGGGAGTGCTTGCGGACATAAAGACTGGACTTCGTGCGTGGGTTCGAGTTCAGTACGAGTACCTCGTAGCCGAGCTACTATTATTTATTAAGAGATCGGGGGTTGGCGAACATTATATTCCTTCCTTTTGTCTTAGGACTTGTTGCCTCAATGCCTGCTGTAGGCGATACTGGTATATATCCCTTGCGGAAGTCGGTTTTTTCAGTTGTTTGATTTGCCAGCTTTGGTCAGCTGGACTTTTGATAAAGATGCGCTCACAAATCTTCGTTTATTCTTTTTTTTGTGGGCTGGCTACAGGCCACTTAGCTCGAATAGATCTGATTTGAATGAATCAGGTTTATTCCACTGCAGGATTAACTTGACCATTTTAGAACACACACTTTCCCGTTCGGCCACAATCTTTGGTTTTAGACTCTTTCTCGAGTGTGATCCTATCTTCACTCACACGGCTATTTACTCCTTTCCTTTGTATGTGCATCTCCGTCCCAGATCGACTATCAGTCTTTTGTTTGCTGGCTTGACTCCAGAACGAGTAGAGGAAGGAAGCGAGTTTCGGTCTATCCCTTAAAGCGTAATCCCGTTAGCCAATGAAAGGACTACCTTTCTTGGACTGTGAGCGAGGCCACCAAGACCGATATAGTCGACAGTCGAGAGACCGGAGAGATATTGGTTTAATCACAGACCAGAGAGACAAGCAAGGGTCAAAGCCCAGAAAGCCACCAACCATCGAAGCGTTAACCGTTAAGCCTGATGGGGAAGTAGCACTAATTGCGTTCCATTCGCCTCGTGAAGGTGCAACGAACGAGAAGGTAGCACTTCCCCTCTTCCGCATCAAACAAAGAAAGGGAAGGAAAGAACTCTCAGAGATCTTTTTTCCTTTTGGAAGATAGAGGAGCGAAAGAATCAACCTATTGATATTGGAAGACCCAACCGATTCTTCCAATCTATCATTATAGGCAAGCAGCTCCGAAGCGAAAGCACTGAAGTACCAGAAAGCCATCGAATTGGAATTCATTCCAACCTACATGCACGAAGAAGCTGGGTTGAGTTTCGTCTGTGTGAAAGTCTGACTCTTGCCTTGACTCTTTGGATAATGCGTTAACTTTAAGAAGGCTTCAAGCAGGAACTTAGCTTTATTCATGCCCGCTCAGCTTAGCGACTACGGAAAAGAGAGAACTTCAGGCAGCCTATGCCCCGGCACCAATAGGGCTGACAATACTAGACTTTCTAGTTTCAGTTTTTGGCCGAGGAAGGTATCAAATCATTCTAATTCGAGAATAAAGTGTGGGTAGCAGCCTAGCCCAATAGCTCATCGGACCAGGAGACCGGTAAGCCAAGACAAAAGCGCAAGACTACTATGATATATGATGGGATAGGCGGGCTTATCGGAAGGAAAACAAGACTAAGGTAAGTGATCCTCTTCCTATTGAATATCCTATTCCTCCCCGAGCTAAAGGTGCTCAGCCAAAGAAAGGGCTTTTCCTTCTTTCTACCAGGCTTGGTCAGCTCGTAAACTCGCTCCTCAATTGAGGATCTATTTTTTGCCCGGGGGAAGAAAGATTCACGCATTCCGCTCACTCCGCTAGCTCCCTCACCCCACTCTCTCAGATAGGGCACAAAAGCTAAGACCACCTTTCCAAAACGTCTGCAAACCCCAAGGAAGGAGAACTGTCCAAGCTTGTTCATAAGCTTGATGATCTAGCTGTTGAGTTCGAATTCCAGCAGTCCTTTGGGGGAGTTCAAGCGTAAACCCCGAGGGGCGGAAGAGCTCTTGACTTATTGTATGCACTCTACTGATGAGCGAAGGGCTTCCTCGCGGGTAGAGCTATAAAGAATAAGAAATATCAGGCCCTTTCTAATTGCCATCACTGAAAAGCAGTACAAGTAATACACGAACACACTCTAAGGATAAAAAGACCGAGACTAGGGGAATTTCGCAAGGGATGCCATTAAGTTAAGCAAGAAAGAAAAGGAAAAGGACCATCCATGCGAGCATAATAAGACGCCTTGGAAGGGCCTAACCTTCTGGGTAAAGTTAGCCACTAGAAAGAGATTCCTTGGCTCCGGGAATAGGAAGACTAGCGTGGACCTCTTTGTGGCATTCTACTTCTACAGAAAGATGGGCGTACCAGCAACTCCCAGGTTAAGTAACGGGCGAACACTAAACTTTCGCGGAACACTTCCCCAGACTGTAAGGGCAACAGGCCCAGCCCAAAGAAAAAAAAGAGGCCTACCATCCAACTATTTCCAATTCACCGAAAAAGGTATGCCACTTTTCTCCCTACGATCGATGTGATTCTCCGGTAGAAGCTTCTTCGGAGGTGGAGGTTTAGCTGGAAGACCGGCCGAATCTTTACGGACTGGACTCACAACTATAGCAAAGGTCATCCAGGGTTCCTTCGTTCTATCTGTTCACTTAAGACTGCGCTTTAAAAGGTCAATCCTTCTATGGAGAAGCCCCAGAACTACGCTTGAAGCTTCATTCAGATCGATTCCAGTCGCCGCTACGCCACATCAATCCGTTATGGCTTCTTAGCAGCTACGGATTCTCCGGGCAGCCATATTTGCGTGGAATGGTTCCCCAACCGGAACAGGCTCCGACTTAGATCACTTCGATTCGACTGCTCTGGCGCGCGTTGAGCTTTCTTTACAGAACAGATTCAAGTGCCATCCTCATTTCATGCGCTAAATGTTCTTTGACTTAAGTTTGTCCTCACGGTCCGCCGGTTGCACGACTGGCGCTTTCTTTCATCTCATCCGGCTTTCACTTGTCTGATGAAAGAGAACTCCTAGTCGAAGCATTAGCACGTTATGAACGATATTCAGAAATGCACTGAAAACCAAGCAAATCCGTTTTATCTTTCAAGCTTTATCTTGACAGCTAATTCGATCTTGTCCTAGGATAATTTTTCCATTCCTATCAAGGAAGGAGGCACCAGCGCTCCTATTATTGATTCTGAATATCATATATCCGGCTTAGGAACTTCGTCCTCTATGGAAGCTGAATCCGAAACCCCAGAAAGCTAGACTTGTAAAGCTAGGAACTGGGAAAAAGAATGCGATTTAGGGCCCTTTCAAGGCCCCTTGTGGCATAAACGGATCGCGAAACGTGGCTTTTCAAGCCCTATTTTGACTGCGAATCTCAACAGGGCGTAGAAGCATTGCTTCTTAGTCGTGTCTGCCGTGGTAGCGTCGTGGGTGGACGCTTCTCTCCAGCTTGAACCGATCCTTTCCGGCTCTAGAGAGCCACTTTTTATTCCCGCCCTGGATACGTTTCCATTTTCCTTCCTTGTCAACTTCTCCCTCTGCTGCTACTGGATATCGACTTAAGAGATACTACACCATTACAAGGAACGTAGTAACTCGACTGAAAGGAGAGAAGGAAGCAGCTTGACTTTCACGACTATCAGGGCACCTACTGAACTAGATGCAACTCAAAAGAAAGCTCCTACTCTATCTAGTGAAGGTTTAGGCCCTCGGACAAGCTTTTTTCTTTCCTTGCGTCTCTTACTTCTGCTTCTGCTAGGTGAAGAAGCTATGAGACTATTTAAATTAAAGGCTTATTCGAGCCAGTCTAGTAGGCATCGCTTTCTATCGGAACCGTTAGCCTCGCCCCATTAAAAAGCTATCAATCTGATTCCCGAAGTCAAAGTAAAGCTTGCCCACCCGGCAAGAGTGAAACTCTCTCCTTGACGTATTGATGGTTCCATCCTCTCTTAGTCTTGGCTCTGCCTCGTACTACCTTCGCTCCTAACTACCTAACGCCGAGCTAAGTGCCCTCCTTTCCATCTCCGTCTTAGTAGAGCTTCCACCTCCTTTCAGTTGAAAAGTAAGTTCTTCCGAGCGGGAAGTCTTATGAATCTTAATTGTCACTTCTTTATGACTTCTTGTATGAACAAAGCAAAGTGGAAAAAGCCTTTTTGAACTAGCCAAGGAAGGAAAGCGGGAAAGGTCCGATACAAAAGAAAGGGTTGCGAGGCTTAACGATTTAGAATATAGCTGTTGAGGTGGCACTTGTTCCCCCGGGGCGGGGGTATATGCCCGTAGCTTTCTTCTGTCACTTCTTTCAGATCAATGAAGTTGAAAAGTCATAGAGTAAGGGACGGGAAGCTACTCTTGTTCATCATGCTTTGTATTCTCTATCGCTTGGGAATAAACGATCGCGATGTAGCAGGGTCGTGATAACTCTCTTCAAGCGGATCAACAAAGGCGAGATCAGCTCACTTGCCCACCGACCCTTTCCCAGCCGATAGCGTTACCAGTTCCTTCGGTTGCTATTCTCTCCCCGTTTGTCACTTTTCCTTGACTTCTGTCGGCCCCCAGACTCCGAAAAACTTTATGTTATTACGATCCGTCAGTACGAAACTCTTAAGCTGAGCTAGATCTAGGCTACAGGAGAGCACTTCTACTCAGAGCGGCCAAGCTCACTTCGCGCCAAACCAACAATCTGCACGCTTAGCCGCTTTGTTCATCTTGACAGGTAAGGAAGGCTATGAATTGAGCTAACGCCCTCTGTAACCCAAGGAAGGGATCCTCGATTCGAGTCTCGTGTTGTGAGTGTCGTGTCTCGCGTTTCGAATGCATTTAGATTGGGAAAGTGTTCAGTGAGCCGATCCAGACCTAATTGATCTGGTTTCTGAGAGCACTGACAAGGCTAAACTCGCCGGTTGAAGAGAGCACTGAATCATTCGAAAGGGGAAAGATTGGACTTCCATTTGGAATTGACTCAGAGAGGTCTGTGAGCTCGAGCTGAAAGAGGGCTGTGAAGCTTTCCTCGCGCTTAGCTAGTTTGGCTCGTGCCAGTGGGTGAAGGGTGTGCTTCGCATTGAAGTGCTACCCGGAACCTACCTGACTTCCTCGATGATTTGTTTGGATAGAGGTCGGAAGAAGCAGGCACACCTACGGGAGTCGGAGGTTAGTGATTCTTAAGCTAGCCTGTGACTGTCCCCCTTGCTCTTCGTGAGCCATAGCAAGAGGATTTCATAGAAAGAAAGCATTCGCAGTAAGCCTAGCTCCTATGATCACCGATCAAATAGCATCACGCTCAGGAAAGGATTTCTCCTCAAATCAAGTCAGTCTTCCCTCCGCTGGAAAGAACGGATCAAGAAGTGGTGGTTCAGTCACTTCGGTAGGGAATTCGCGATGCCATCTGTATGGTCTTGCTGTTGATGGTACCTCACAATGGGGGTGCTGCCCAAGCGGAGCTAACTACAGGTCCGAATTGCGATCACCCAGACCTTTCTAATACTGAATCTAATACTGAAATCCTGTATACGAAATGGATTTCTTCAGTTGCTTACTCGACCTAAGCAAGCCAGACCGAAGACCTGAAAAACAAATTCTTTCTCCATCGAACGGAAATGGACGAAGAGCGACGAGGTATTCTTCAGAGAGAAGAGCCTAGATCAATTTCACGATAACTGAAGAGGGAATGCGGCTTTACTAGTTTATAAGACTATAGACTTGGAAGGCTTTACCAGTTCGCCCTAACCTCAATTGACAGTAATGGTCAGGGTCACTACGAGCTGGACTCGTCGTGAAACTCACTTATTCTTAGAGAAATGATGTGTGCTACCCTTCCCTTCCAACCATCGGCGTATCCGCTTCCAGAGCTTATGCTTTATCCAGTTTGTGAGTCTATTCCTTTTCCTTTGGTTTCTGATCTATCTGTCCCTCCCAACCGTACCTCCCTTACCTTCTAAGGAAGGGTCACGGTTAGCCAATCACTAGCCATTGGGTCAAGAACTTAAGGAACGGGCGCAGAGCCCTAGTGAAGCGGTACCTCCATGCTGAACATCAACTCATACCGAATAGCCTTTGTTGCATCGTCACTTTCGGATCAAGATCCAGAAGAGGCTTTTGCGCCCACCTCCTTCTCTTCAGAGATATGGAACTCCAAGCCATCAACATTCCCATCAACATTTGGGAAAACAACATACCTTGATGCAAACCTATATTCCCTTAAACCTGCCCACCACCCATGAAAAGAAAGACTACATAGGGCCTCCTCAGCCCGCCCTGGTTCAAATACCATTCTTTTTCACTTTATCCTACCCCGCTCACCTCAGGCTTAAAAAAAGGCCTTTTCGTTGTCACCACCTCGATTCGGGATGTCGGAACACCAACCGGATCGGAAACCGAATCCTAAACTGACTTCGGAACAGGTTCGAGAGCTTCGATCGAAACCCTTTCCTATCTAGTGTCAGCTGATCCTTCAGCGTCTGCACCAACTAAATCGGAAGCTTAATTCGAAAGACGAGAGTAGGCTCGAGGAGGATCAAAAGACGGATTCTCGGTCCCCTAAAGTGAGAAAGCAGGTTAGACTGCAATGTATGCCTATGGAAAGAAAAGTCACGAAAAGCGATCCATATGATCATAAAGAAAGGCTTGCCTATACGTCTTTCTAGCGTACGCGCGGTTCCTTTCGATTGGAGCCTGTCGCTACCTGGATCAATCAGCCTATTCTAGTTCGCCTTGTGTCATCCGATTTGAGGGAATGAATTGGATCGTGAACTCTTTCAGACCCTGGCCTTTGATCTTTCGCTAGGAGCGAGGTTGTCCTTAGAAAGAATGGTTGGAACCGAGCCCCTGGTCAGACCTATGAGACTACTCGAATGGGGGCTTTTCATTAAGGGAAGGGGGTGTCTGAAGCGAGACGTTTTAGACTCTCCATTTTGTGTACGAATTGACTCTGGTGATGGATCGGGGTTAGAACTAGTCTGAAGCTTGTCAAAAGGCTTTTGACGGTTTGAAGATTGCGATGGTGATTGAGCCGGTGCTGAAGTTGGCTGAGTTTTAGAAGCCATTTTCGGTTGAAACTTTCGCTTCTGGCAGAGACCTTGACGGGCTGAGCACTTGACCAGTTGGTGATGCAATTGGCAAGTGAACAACGAGTCTTGGTTGAAGACTCAAGCTTGTGGGCTTGGTAGAAGCAAACGAGTTGGCTATGACAGATTGGGCATGTTGTCGCTTACGACTTGGGATGGTATGGGACATTCCCTCATGATGGAATGGCTACCTTGTTTGTCTTGTCTACTCAAGGGAAGAGCGGGATACTTAGCGGAAAGGGTGGACAAGGCCGAGCGCGTTCAAACGTTGCTCCATAGTGCCCTCCTGGGGAGCAACCGAGAACAAGGGCGGTGGATGGGACATTGATCCAAAGGTCGAGTACGGTACGAAGAAGCCCATTTCCTTGAAAGGCAGTTTAACGCAATGATAAGCCCCGCCTATTTATTTGCATAGTTGAAAGTCAAACGAAAGATGCGAGGTGACAAATCAAATCAACAGGAGAGGAGCTAGAAGCCTTAAGCGCTAGGCCTGACCGATTCCCTTTCGTCTCTGCAAACATGGGCGGTGAGAGGGGAAGGATAAGAATTGGTTCACCCGGTTGGACCATCCCCCATGATACGGAATCTTCTTTTATTCTTCGAATTAGCCTCAAAGGGAGCTCAGAAGACCCCATCTATTGTGGTTTATAAAAGGAAGGAGAGGAAAAAAAGAAAGACGACAAATTAAGCGGATTTCTCGACCATTGACGACAACCTACTCGGCAGGCAGGAAATCGCCTAGGAATTTGCCGCTCCAATAAGCGGAAGGATAACCTAATGGCGAAGCAATACCATATGCTTCAAAGCAGCCGTTTGGAGATTGACAATAGAAGTTGTCTCTTCCTGTAGAACTCAGATAAAACCGTAAAGTAAAAAAAATCAATATAGAAAGACCTACGCTTACTATTGAAAGAAAGATAAGTGGCACCCACCTTTAACTATTATACTCGGGACTTCTTCTCTAGGCTATTCTCTGGGGTGCATCTTTCAGGTGTCTTATTCAATCGGCAAGGAATGAATCATGAGTTTTGAATGAGTAGAGTGCTTTAGCTGGTAGGAACGGGGGTGCACTATTTCGTACAAAAGATGTTTGGATTTAACCCTTTCAACCTATGGGAATAGAAAAGGTGAACCTAGATATTTCATAATAGAAATCTTCGAATTGAAATAACGAAGTGAAGCGAGCTGCCTGGGGTAAATGGAATGATGCAGAGCTCGAACTTTACCCTCCTTACACAGAGGAGCTACCGGTACAGTTCTTCCTCCACTATATGAATGAGAAAAACACGACAACTAAGAGGCCTGTCATCTACCAGAAAAAACTAGGAAGGCAAGAGAAAGCAACCGCCCCTTGACCTAACAAAGACACTGACCAACCATCGAGATTCGAACAGAAAAACTCAAGACGCATTTTGGCACTAAGGTATGGTCTTCGGAGAATCGGTAAGACATAGCGGACGACCTTCCTCAGTCATTGGCAAAGTACCCTTTCTCTACCTTTCCTCGAACTTATGCCATAGCCCTCGGTGGATTCGAACCACCAAACAAGCCACTTCCCCTTGAATGCTCTGATACCGGAACCAGTCTCTCTCTGGATCTGAACCTGGATTATCTGAGCGAAGGACTTCCCGAGTGGTTGAATCTTCTACTTTAAGCTTCTGTTCGTATTTGCAAGTAAGCTTACAGTCGAGTTGCAACTAAATGAGAGGTAAACTCAAGCTCAAGGAGAGGGATGCCCTTCCGCTCAGGGAGCAAACGGGATACATGAGAGCGAACCTCTTGCAACTCTTCTAACGCCTTAGCGACGTTAAGATTATGCTCTGGCTTCGTAAGCGCCTTCGTCTTTAAGCAGTTAGGGGCTTCTTTTCAGAGCTCCTTCCGGCTTAGAGGCGGTGGTTACCTCGGGTTTTCTTCTTCATTTCATTAATGGCAGGACAAGTCCACCTTTATCATCCCGATCGGGCTTACCGGACTAACTCGGGTTTACCGGGGCAGCATACCTTCTCAGAGTTAGCGGGGTTCCTTCTACCTACTTTCGTTTCGAGGTTAACGGGACCCTTATTTACTCAGATTGCTAGCGAACTACCGGGATACCTAGATAGTAGAAGAGGACTCACTCCAGTTAGGCCTGGACGAAGGTTTAATCATTCTTTTAGCTCAGCTTGGGCAACCTATTAGATTAAACAACAGATTCTCTTCCAAAAGAGGTTGTAGAAAAAGAGCGGGTGCTTGAGCTTAGAACAACGGCGAATTAAACACTTTTTTTAGAAAGTGTAGTCCCCCTTCTTTAGGGCCCAGTCCTTAGTGGTATATAAGGCCCTAACGAGTCCTTAGTGCTGGCTCACTTTGTTACACTAGCCTTAAATCACTTGAGAAGAAGTCCCGACGGTTCAATCATATACCTTTCTTTTCTTTCGCTTTCAAACAAGAAATAAGTCAGATAGTAGTGATGAATAGCGCAATAATCTAGTTGTTCTCTTTCCGTCTTCCACTCCCTCTTAGGGCGATTAGGGAGAGTGACTTCGTACCTCAACCTATCGGTCTTCATCCCTCTCCTTTCAGTCGATCCAGCTCGTGATCCATAAGCACCAGTAGAAGCGGAAGCATATCCAAAAGCCGATACCAACAGCTGTAGAGAAAGACCCCCGCTAATAGAAAGAGAGCCAGCTAGCCAGCCAAGTTGCTGTTCGGTATCGTCTATCTCTGCTTTCTCTCGTACTATCGCTTTCGGCTTTTAGCTGTCGGGAAAGCAGCTCATGAATGAATTCCGCCAATATTTTATGCCGGCAAGTGGCTTTGCTTAGAGAGAATTTCTCCTAAAGCTTAAAGTTCCTGCTGTAAGTGGTCGTAGATAGAAAGAGGGGCTCGCAACTTTCTTAGAAGGGCTGCCCTTCGGACCTTTACTTTAATGGCTTTGTTGTCGCTTTTCATCGCTTTGAACTCCTTTTATCCGGAAAGGGGGGAAGTTATTGATTTATTTATCGGCTTGCGGTACCGATACTCCGGGCAAGTGCTTGTGGTTTTGCTCAGAGAGTCTTTCCTTCCAAAGTCAACTCCTGAAGTTACGTCTTTCAGTACTTGGACTCAAGTCAAGTAGTTGAGATAAGCTGTTTGTCAGGTGCTTTTATCTCATAAGTGAAGTTTCTTTTGTCCGTTAGGTTAGCTCTAAAGATCAGTGGTTCAAGTCAATAAGCGAGGAGGTCTGTTGAAGGTTGCAGAAGAGACGTCCTACAACACAGACCTCTCTGCAATGAAGTTAAGGGAGAGAGGGGGAGGCTATGAAGTAGGTATCGGGCTGAAAGAAGGGAAAGAATAGATTTAGTAAATAGCAAATTGCAAAGGGCGCCGGAGAGACCTGGTCTCTCTGGGTGGGGGTAGTTCCCCGCCGTGCTGATCACCTTGATTAGCTATGCCTGTAGCACATGTCCTGGTTGGAGTAGGGTGGCGAGCCCAGCTCTGATATAGGCCATGAAACCACATGTTATGCTGTTCCTTCGCTTAAGGAATAAGACAGCAAATCCCCGATCCTGCTGATTTACTTTATTGGCTCGTGTCACATAGGTTGGGATCGAAAAAGAATAAGAGGAGAAAGGGCCTCTAATGAAAGACTTCGACCTCTCTCTCATTCCTTGCAGAGTAGTCGAAGGGAGATGGCTAATAGATTGACTTGCTTTTAGTCTGATAGGAAATCCAACTCGGAAAGAGGGCAACATCATAGGAGCTGTTGGAAGAAGGGCTACTTCCGTGCAGCTAAGACCGCTTATTCCTTCTCGAGCGAGGTTCGATTTATTGAAGCATCAAATAGAGGAACTAGCAGATCAGGATAGGTAACTAAAGAAAGAGCAAACTAACTAATGCCGTTCCCTATGAGCCAAGATGAGCTACCAGGGCGTGCATTTCTTCCAACATAGAGGACAGGCCCACTTTCTCCCTATCGGTCTTTGTGGGCTTTCCTTTCTTTGAGGAAGTCATTGGGTGATCTCCTGCCTCTGGATTTTCTACCAAAGAAAGAAATGGGGACATATGAACTCAAGTCAAGACCCGGCCCTTCTTTCCTTCTAGCGAGTGTGCTATCCCGTGTGCCTATCTACTTATTATTAAGTAGTTTCCTCGAAATCAAGGGGTTCCATTAGAAGCTTCCATATCAGGTCATCTGCTAACGAGCTTATGTGCTTCTCTCGAGGTTCCATGGCCAGTGGAGAAAGAAAGAGACCAGGATTCGCCTTCATTTCGCCTGGTCTCGATAGCGAGTTGAGGGATGAAGAGAAATAGATGCCTTCTTAGTCGCTGCTAGATGCTGAACAAAGGAGTTTCTTCCCGGTGAAGTGCTGGCGATTCTTTGAGTCCACATTTAATCCATGTTTTAGGAGCTCTTTCATGGTGGAAAGATCATTTCTCTTTGCTGCTAGGCGCATGTAGCCTGGTCGTAGATCAGATTGAAGCAAGTGGATTTATAGGTTTTCCATACCTTAGCGCAGGTCTCTTAGTGATTGATTACAATTGCCCAATTCCAGCCTTTATTTTCTCTTAATGTCGATAGATGTAACGAAAGGTCTGCTATCAAAAGGTCTGAAGTGGATGCTAAACCAATGAGCTCCCCAAGGGCTAAACCAATGAGCTTCCCAAGTGAGTTTGCTTTGCCTTCTCTTAAAGTAAAGTGAAAGTAAAGGAATGATTAAACCCCGTCCTTCGAGACTGGGCCTATCTCTAGTAGCTAGTAGATAGAGTATCAGAGGCTGCGTACGCTAGTTAGTTGGCATTCCTAGGTGCCTTTGCCTATCTATTAGTTTAGTTTACTATCGGTCGAGAGGACGCAACTCTAATCTAACGACCTCATTTATTATCGTGTGCATCTCTTCTGACTATCTATTAGTATGAGAGCTGCCGAAGGTACCGATAGCTTAAGCGCTTAGGTCTGTATTCTTCTATCCTATGGACCGACTTCCCTCCTCTAGGGCTCTAGCTTCTTGTCTCAAGAGTCCCCCACGGGAGCTCCTATCTTCCCTACTAATAGCTAGAGTAGAGTAGGGCTTTGCTTTCCTGTTAAGGGAAGGGAGTCAGTCCTTTCCCAATCCTAGTAGCTAGTTCTTGAGCTTCCCTCGTCCTAGCTCTGGTAGTATGTCGATGCTGCTGATGTGCCTTATTTGTATTAGTCCACGAATTAATATATCCCCGAGGCCGTTTAGGAAGAGCTACCCCTCTTCTTCGACATAAGTTGTCGCTTAATATGCCGCTCTCCCCTTTAAGAGGTAGAGGGAAAGAGCTGGCTTACTCGGTCGAAGCGCCAAGCCTTAGTAAAACAGTATTTGATTTGATCTCAACCTCGATCTCTATACCAGTAGGTTATTTAAGAATAAGCTAGACGGCAGACGGTTATCGAGCTAGCTATTAGTACTACGTCCTCTTTCACAAGAGAATAGCCCAAAAAGTAAGCTAGCCAGCACTAGGCGCGGCAACACAGGACGTAGTGGTGAAAGGCCCGGAAATGCCTCTATCAGTAAGGGCTTTGTTTCAGCTTTTAATTCTTCTTTGACGCAGGGATGGAATCGGTTGTTCTTGAAGTCTCTGTTCGAGATGGATTGGCCAACTACTCACCAAGTTGCTGAGGCCAGCTATGAAATCCCGGAGGGGCATCTGACTGAAAAATGCTTATGTATATAGATATCCGGCTAAGGGTCACGCAATCCGGCTTCTTCCTTGATCAAGACCGATTATACCTCCTCTCAGAGATGGAATCGGTACGGCTCTAACTATTCCTATAGGTGGGTTGGGCAGCTTCTCCGGTTCCTCCATTCCCGAAAACGGAACTGGTCCCTGTGTTCGAGATGAGACCGCCGACTGTCGGCACGAAAGCCAGCGGGCAGGGAAAGCGAGGTTGGTTTGGGCGCTTGGACCACTTATGCTGGAAAGGCGGGTCGAGCAGCACTAGTTCCGGGTAAGCGGCTTATAAAGTCTGTCTTTGCTTCTCTGTAGGGATCAGTAAGCTGGAATTAGGTAAGACGAAGGGGGGAGTGAAAAGAGTAAGCTAGTTTAAGAAATGGTTGCAATTCCTTTCCTTACGGCTCTTGTAGCTAATCGGTTAACTAATTCCCTGCTAAGACTTGGCTGTTTATGGCAACTACTAGTCTTCTCCTTCTTGTAGCTAGACTAGTCATTCTACTGCTTGTTCTTCCCTCACTCACTTGGCCAAGTCTATAAGCACAGGAAGGAAGGGAAGATACAGACTAATCAATAGCAAGACAGAAGAAGGTACGCTCGTACCTATAGCAAGGAGAAAGTGGTAAAGTAATAGTTATGTTGATTCAAAGCAATCCATCATCGCTAGCTTACTGCAAATCATACATTCCCTTCTGTCTTTGCTTGATATAACCCTAAAAAGAAAAAGCAAAGGAAACTATTAGACGTTACTCCGGAGGGTGGTCGTAAATCAAGACAAAACAAAATAGATTGGATGCTAAAGCTGTGAGAAATTTATGTGCCCGCTACTCCTTGAATAGACTAATGGTTCAGATCCCCCGAAGAAGGATCTGTCTTGAGGACGAGTCCACTCCTATAACTTTGGAAGAAGAGGCATTCTAAAAAGAGGGTAGGGGATTTGAATCCGAAGAATGGTGGTGCTTCTCCTTTGTCGTAAGAAAGAGGCCGGTTCTGCTGGAGAGTCAAAGGCAGAGGGAAGAATAGCTTAGCCTGAGTGGAATGTTATACACCATAATTGGAAGCTTCCAACAAGGAAGAGCTCTCGGTACCTTAGAATGTATAAAAAAGTAGTTCAGAAGGTCCCGAGCAAAGGTGTAGTGCCAGATAGAATGGAAGGATCTATCTAAGGTTCTTTTTAGCTCGTCGACTGACGAGAGAGACGCAGGAGAGACAATGCCAACGAGTTCATTTGTGCAATGCTGGCTATCCTGCCTGAGATGGATCGATTTCTTCTTGCTATAGTAATTATCTCTTCCTTTGGCCCGCCTTTAAAGTATACAACTTAGTCGGTCCTTCAACGAAAAGGAAGAAATTTTTTCGGTTGACTTAACCTCTCCAACAGAAGGTGTCCCGCTGTGGGACTAGCTAGATCATGAAAAAAGGGGGGAACAAGGTAGGCATCCTGTCGACGAGTTCTATTGATCTTAAGATTCACGTTTTCGTTCTTCGCCTGCCCTGCGCGCTGGTACTTGAGATCGAGAATAGAAGAGGTAAGGAGCTTTTGAGCACGCCTGTAAGAAGCTCTCTTTTTCTGTGATGTGAAGAAGGGTGGCTAATACAGATTATGCATTTCCATCCGAATCGGAATCGGAAGGAAGGGCAAATCAATTACGTCAGTAAAAGAAAGAAGCAAACTGACTTGACTGATGAACACCAACCGGTCTACCAGGAGCAAAGAGCTCACCTAATTTAGAGAATTCACTCCCGTCCAGTCAGTCAGTAGCAGTAGAATAGTCCTATTTCCTAGCGAAGGAAGCCCTCTCGGAAAGCCCCCTCCCCATGGCCCTAAGCGCTCAAACCAACCCTTGTGATGTCACTGAAAAAAAGTCTTAGGGCAGTAGAACACAACAAATCCAACAACCAAATCGGCTAGGCTAAGTTTTAAAGTTGCGACTTTCGATACGCTTTCCCTTGGGTGTAAAAGAGCCTAGAATCCCTGTAGATAGAGATCCGCTTTCTTAGATGGCCCGGCGTACAGCCCTACATTGCTCAACTCACAACAAGACCTCTGACGAAAAAAAATGAAATCGAGGCGTCGAAGCGAGCTTCGCAACCCTAAGCGAAGTCTTCCCCTGTCCTGTTAGCATATATCGAATTCAGCTGGATGATTGATTACTTAACCAGCCTGATAGATGGAATGCTTTCATCTTTTCGAAGGTCGACTTACATATACGCAAGAAGGTGCCAGAAGCACCCGTGCGGGACCGGATAAGCCGATGGCGTGGAAGGCTAGCGAGCACAATTCTCTAAGAGGTTTGTTTCCTGAGGCCGACTCGTAGCACCACACCACGGATGCTGCGTTAGCGGGGGGCTCCGCGAAAGCCCGAAAAAGACAGTCCGGTAGGAGAGATGCTATTTACCGTGAAATCGGGCTTCCTTCCTTTCCAGATCTTCCCCTGCTCTTCCAAAAGAGCAATGCGTAGTCACATCTGTTGGATCAACCTCCGACTTGAAAGACTTGGATGGCGCGCCTCCTTTGTGTGCTTTCGCCCTCTCAACATTGCCGCCCTCAGATCTAACGGATATTGTTTCCCTAAAAGCGGGGCCAGTCCATTTAAGCGCAAGATACTACCTAACGTTGGAGGACATAGGCTGAGCAGTCTCTTTCGGGGTTTATCGTAAATAAGGTAAGATTGGTTTCAACTAGCATATGGGCACGGTTGAGCACCGAGTCCTTAGCAATGGGCTGCCTAGTGTGTAGGAGAAGGATGTTGTCGACGCTCGTGACGACCCCGCCACCACGTAAGGAGACTAATCACCTCTTAAAGAGGTTCGCTGGCAAAGCTTTCACCCGAGCTCACTCCCCCCTTTATATAGTAAGCATGAATAGCTTTTTTGTTACTAGTTACTAGAAGGGGGCTATAACTGGATAAGCTTGTCTGTTTACTCTAAGCTAAAAGGTAGGTAAATTCGATTACGACTCGCTTCCCTCAGATCTTACGCTTGTTTAGGTTGTACCTCTAGCTTGCTCTTTCCCCTATAACCTACTAGCCTAAAGGAGAAAATAGATTATAGGGATGAAACCTTCTCGTTCGCCTGCCCCTTCCACACGGACTTCGAGATCCTAAAGTCGTACTTCTCGATCTTCCTTCGTCTTGGTAGTTCTCAATCAATTCGTACAATCCAATAGGGGTCTTTCTCTTTCTATTCTTTCTTCTTTCGCATTCGCTTCCTCAAGTGAGCTACTGACTAGCGGAAAGATCGACGGGGATAGGAGGATGAATGCAATTCGCTACGGAAGTTTATAACAAAGAACGCTGGGAACTTAGGTAGGACAACTCACAACGGGAGGGGCGCTCCTCTCATACATAAGAGGGTCGCCTCACTACAGCCAATAACTACAGGAATGGATCGCGAGCAAGGCTATGCCCCTTCAGCTTTCAAGTGTCAAAGATGAACGAATCAGTGCAACCAAGGATAAGAACTAGTATTCATACTACCCTGCTGGAAAACGGCCTAAAGCTGACTGAGACCCTAACAACCATGGCGCCCTACTTGAGTGAGAAAAGACGTTTCGTGGCTCACCGGCCTTATAGGAATGGATTGACCTAGCGTATATTGCATTTCATTTCCTAGTAATACCTGATACTACAACAAGTTCCCCAATGAGGCGTGTTCGAATCCTTTCAGAAAGAAGCTGCTCTACTCCCTCAAGACCTGAGGGAATGGAACGACAGAAGGCTCTGACAAAGCCATTCAGAGGCGGACAATTGAGGACACTAGAAATACAAAGACTGGCAATAGGGTTAGTTTACCTCTTCCTACCCATTATGACTTCTTCGATGACTTCTTCTTCTGTTTTGGCCTGTCTCTATCCAACAAGCAAGGGAACAAGCAACAGCGCGAAAGCTGTTGCTTGTTCCTCTTACCAGCTCTTCCAGGATCCGCATTTGGTGCTCGATGAATCCTTTCATTACCTGATCTCTATTAGACAAGACCTCGCGTAAGGGGACCGCCTTAGGCTTCGAGAAAGAATGTGGCTTCTTTCGACCCGGCTGAGATTCGCCCTTGGCTTTTTCGATTGCTTTTCGTCCTCTAGCAGAACCAGCTATATTAAGTAAGATATTACTAAAGCATGCTTTTCGACGTTATCAGCATCTATAGAACATCCCGCGTGTAGCATTTCCCTTACTAACTATCAAGATTCAGCAGGGGTTCTTCCTTACCAAACCAAAAGAGGTGTCTTACTTTGTAGCTGTTTACTACGCCTACTTCATAAATACCTATGAAGGTGGATAAGCCGGTGTTCTTCTTTTTAGCCTTGCTGGGCCAAGGCCCTCAACAGAGCCCGGACCGATAGCTCTCTGCGGTGAGCAACACTACCGCCCCCGCGGGGTGACCCACTTTCTGGCTCCCTGCTCTAAATCCTACTTCCTGCCCTCGAGCTCCGCCTCTTGCTTTTGGTTCTATGTAAGAACATGCCTTTCCCCGTTTGGAATGAGGGAAGGGTTGACTCGATGAATTGTAAGAAATGAGTATCTTCTTTTAAATGATACTCAAGCGCAAGGTCAAGCTCCTCTCTTAGTGAATCATATTTATGATCTGAGAATCATGCCTCCGCCGGATAGCTCTGAAAGGTTGGGATCCCATAAAGATAAACGCTTGGCTTAACTAACTGCCTCTCGGTCTAGGGTACGGCACTTCTAGCCCCGAGGAAGGCACTTTCTTTCTCTGTCCACGGATTAACGATGAGCATTCTGTTTCCACGGCTATTCTAGCCGGGAAGAGCACCTCCCAATTAAGGCTCGTAAGGCGCAGGATCTTCCAATTCTCTCTCTTCGAATAGCAAGGCGATAGATCGGGCTTATAAAGTATACATCTGCCCAGGGTCTCGAATCAAGTGAAGGAAAATAGTTTAACTAAATTAGAGAACGAGAAAGATCAGCCTTTCGGCGGTCTAAGGTACAGCCTTCTTTTAGGACAGTCGCAGTTAAACAAAAGTAAATCGGGATTATCTAAATAAAAAACAAGATGCTAAAGAGACTTAACGAATCCAGTCTCGGATATCCCGAAATAAGAGAATCATTTGAGGAGTGAGCATCCTTTCTTTGGCTTCTTAGTCGAGTTAGCTGTTCGACAACTATCTCCGTTTCCTTCTTTCGGCATTAGCAACCGACCCAGATCGGATAGAACGAGTAAAGTAACGAAATAGATAGAGCGATTGGATCAGCTCGATGAATTGTAATAAGCGAGGATCCCATCTTTATGAGTTGCAATTACCATTCTTGTTCCGGTCTATGGATAAGACTGAGGATAAGCGGGCACTACCATCCTATATGTAGTCTCATAAACGCACGTTTAATGACCTCGTTAGGATATAAGCGCGAGCTTCTACAACCGCCCTCCCTTTCCTGAGTAAGCCCGTGCCTGGGCGATCCTAGATAACAACGAGACCTTACCGTCCAAAAACTAAGGACAAAGACGAGACTGACCCTAGGAATTGAAGAAAGACTTGCGCTACTATTAGCGTTTAGCTTCTTTTTGACTCTCTGTGCGAGTGAGAGAATTGACTCGATTAGTTGTAAGAAGTAAGCATCTCGTTTTATACGAATACTCGAGTTCGGAATGAGCGAAGGCATGAAGAAGCCTGGTCTTTAGTTCACTTGCAAGAGAGAAGAGCTTCTTCTCGGCATCCTTAAGAAGTAGATTCCCTTTCTGGGCTACCTTCCATCCATTTGAAAAGTGTTTCCTTCACATAAGAGATGCATTCTGCCTCCTCAACGAAAACGACAGAAGGCGCTTCTCCACATACTCCAACATAGGCCATAGCTCCAGCATATTTCAATGAGGTGGAGAAAGTGATGAAGATGTCCCTTAAGCCTCTTCCCAAAGTGGACTCTACTCCCCGGTGATCACACATCCAAGTCATTCCCGAAACATGCCTATCCTTTAGGCTTTAAAGCAAACAAATCCTCCTCCCCTTATGAGGCTAAACTAAATCACGTTCTTGAGGCAAAAACATACCGACAAACCAATGTTCGCCTTTAAGAGATAGGGGAAGAAGGAAAGTGAAAGATGAAATCATATTATGAAAAACAGCATTACATAGGGGAAGGAAAGGGCACAAGGCCTACAAATCACATACGATAAAGGAAGGAAAATAAAACAAGAAAGGACAACTACATCCCCTTACTCCATAGGGCATGACGACCATCCTTTCTGCTTTCTGTAAATTCAAGATAAAGATGATTCCCGCTTAGCCCACCCCTAGCTCTCAGTGCTAAGTATTTTATTTTCTACTGCTTTCTCTAATGCTAGCTCTCGATTGATTGAGTCTAGTTAAAAAACAAACGAGCCTAAACGTATTCTTTGAAGTTTCACTATTATAACTTATGCCTAGAGACTGAGCCCTCCTATCCAATGCCTTCTATGGAATTACCCTTGCTTTATCAGCCCACTCCTCCAGAAGATCCTTTCTTTTCGTATGCCGCCCCATTGGGTCCCTGCAGTTGCTTTCAGATGTGACTCCAGGAGGGCTCCCTACTCATACACCTCCACTCGAGGCTATGCAGAATCAAATACTTTAAGGTTATGATCAGAGTCATCACATGCTTGAAATGCAAGAGTCCGGAGAGCAACAGCTCCAGAGAAAAGCGTTTTTGCTATGGGACTACGGAAGCTTCAACCCATCCCAGCTTATTACACCTCCGGGCACTAAAGTTCAGCTGCAGATGGGAGATGAACAGGATTAGCCAGAGGTTGCCATGATAGCTTCGGATAGGGGAAAGTCAGCTAAAGCCAAGAAAAAATCAGCTGGGAAAAGGAAAGAGACCGCTCCATCAGAAGATCCAGTCCCAGCAGAAGGGCCATCCCGAGCCGGTCCCATCCTCAAGATAAAGGGGCCAAGAAAGTTTGATCCCCCACGAGCAGCCGCAGATTCTTCCAGATTTGATCGCAGCAGGACTCGTCACCCCTGTGCCACCCAAACCCACGTCCATATGGTTACAATCGGGGCGCACGATGCGAGTATCACATGCATGGGACAGGACACTGGACCTATGATTGCTATGAGCTTAAGCACAAGATTCAGGATCTCATCGATCAGAACCTCTTGAGCCCGTACAGCTGTATACTCAACGATTCGGGTAGCGTGTTTGGCCCTTCACAGCTTATTACACCTCCAGGGACTATAGTCCGTGTATGGATTGAAGAGGAGGATGATTCATCAGCGGTTGCCACGATAACCTTTGGCAGGCAGAAGCCAGTAGCACTAAAGGAAGAAGCTTCCCGAGGCACTGAACAACCCTTTGATTCTTCTAGCACAGAAAGTCGAAGTCGAAAGAAGAAACTTTCATTGGACGAGAAGAGGCTAACTTGTTAATAGGTCCCTCTTGGTCAAACCATCACAGGGAAGCCGTTTAAGTACGGACATCGCCCATTCATTTATGTACTGGGTGCAGTAACCTTTGCTTTATATAATTACCAATAGCAAAGATTCTTCGTTTACCCGCTCCCTCAATCACTTGCGCAAGCCTACCGGGTCGCAAAAGCTGGTCCCTTTTCATCAAACTCCATGTCCTGATGCAACATCCGAGTAGTGTAGGAATTATCAAGGGGATACCCGCTTTACCCACAACATACCTGGGGAGAATACTCCGTCCTGGATAGAATGGATTTGATTCACATTCCATGCGAATGAAGTAATCTCATATTTAAGCGATGTCAATATGTTAGACGCTGCACCCTGACCCAGAAACTGACGGTCATCATTAGGAGTACTCTTCCATGTAGGCATCCATGTCATCTCTTTCTCAAGGGGAATCGTGGAGATCCAAGGCAAATACTTGCGGTGAATGTTGGAGAAAGCCTGTTTAAGGTCCGAACCAACTTCCCGTACCCGTCCTATATCTTCTGTAGGTTCGATGATTGACTTCAAAGTCGCCTTGCTTATAGGCTTAGCTAACTTTCTAATCTTTGATAAAGTGAACCATGACAGATAGAGTTGAACTAGGTAATCAGACCGTTCATTATGGCATGCAAGAATATGTCTATGCCGAACTGGAATGATTCTAGGTATGCCCGATCGCGTAAGCGACACCGAGATAGGAAGCTTTTCATCCTTAACCCTGTAGCCAGCATAATCAAAAAGCTAGCAAAAGGGCAGGCCCAGAGTCGGATTCAGCCAGAAGAGCTTAACCGAATTTTTCCAATACAACTTAAGCTCCGGAAAGAAAAAAGCAAAGCTTGAGGGAGTGAGCTTAGTTACTTATTTTCGGTCGGTTTGGCCCCTCCCGGGCACTGAACAAAAGGTAATACTAATAGGTCCCTATCCACCTTTCTAAGACAAAACAGATCGAATTCCTCTACTCCCGCTTGTTATTTGAAAAGGCGGAAACC